GCTCTCCCACTTGAGTTATCTTAGCCCCGGGCCATGCTATTAAATAATTTTTGAAAAATGCCGGCGTAAGGTAACAACTAGTATTGAAAGCAGGTCGCCTTTGGAATATGAGTAGGGCTCCTAGGTGGCGCGTTCGTGGAGGCAAACCGAAGGAAGAGCAAAAGGAAGGTTGGGTGCTTGCGGGGCGAGGCCGCCCGGCCTCGAATAGGCGGGGGCTTCGCTCTGGAGCCTCCCTGCTTGCGGAAATGAATGGATCAGAAGGGGGCTGGGTTCTAGATTTCCGGGCCGGGCGGGAGGTGAGGCCATAAGAGAGGATTGCCCTCCCGGTAAGGAAGAGGAGAAAAGGTGCTGTCATCTATCTCGACCAGTTTCCTGAGGCGTTGGAAATCCAGACCGGTTCAGAGAATCACTGGCGCTATTTAGCCCTTCGTTTCGCCAACAAAGAAGTCATCCTTGACGATTTCCCATTCCTTCCCCGCCTCTCTTCGCCATTCGATGCCTCCGCCTTCCCTTTCTAGAACATACCCGGGCGCTCTCCTTTTCAATCACTAAGAAAACAAAAAGACCAATAAAAGCCCTATCTAAGTAAAGCTTCGTCTGTTCTTTTTCCGGCTCCAGGGGACTTTACTTGACCCATTCTCCAGTCTCCCGCACTGCTCAAGTAAGTGTGCGACTCCGTATGAGGACCTCCTTCCCTTCTGCCTACTCTCCGTTCACACGGTTCTCAAAGCAGAGGAGGAAGGTTGGGCAGGAGGTACCACGAGCCCTCTGTCCCACACATCTATCCAGAAGCAAGTGTAGTTCACCGGTTCCACCGAATGCTCCTATCTCTCGGCAAAGATCGTGTGAGTGTGCAGTTATGCTTCGGATGCTTCGCCATAGAATAGATCGACCCAGTTCCCTTTTCTTTTCCGGTGCACTCGCTTTATATCTCCGATACACAAGGAAGGACGCGGTGGGAAGGAAGCAGCCCTAGCCTCTGTCCGGCCGATCATTCCGCTGGCATCTCGCATTCACGCCCCCCCTTTTACTGCCGCTCGGGGATGTAGTTGTAGATACGTTAGTCTTAGTGGGTCGTTGGCTCCACTTGTTATCTCCTTCTACGACATGCTGTTGTCGTCGCCATATTCCATATGTCACTTAGTCATCTCTGCCTCGCTGCGGGTCAGCACCTCCGAAAGAAACGGGGGACTTCATTCAGTGACCCCGCGATCGCCCTCTAAACGATCAGAATAAGGTAAAGCTTGAAGATAAGTTTTGTACTCTATTAATTTCTCAGTCCCTCTAGTCGGGTGGGCGCCGGCCGGTCTTTCGACCAGATCCCCCTAAAAACCGTACGTGCGGGTCTCCCCGCATGCGGCTCACGCCATTCGAGGTGGCCCAGTCCAGCCATTCATTCGCAAATCCTGTAGTTAAATTGAGACTGCTCGATCTCGGAAGCTAATTCGCGTGTAGGCAGCGCTGTCTGTCGTACCGTTGACTCTATTCATATAATTTGCTTTCTTACATTTTTTATTTTAGAGAGGCTCGCCCCCTCTTTTTCCAAGAATTCGTGCACTTCCCTTTACTCCATAGGGCCTTCTCTAATAGGGAAAAGCCCTCCATTTCCGTCAAATGACCCGGCCTCCCCTGGCGCTTCCACCATCCGGGCCCCCTTTCCTCCCTATGCTCCCCCGGCGCGGGCCTACCACGCTTCGCGCCTGCGGCGTTTTCGCCAGACGGCCTTTGCCAGTAGTGCCATCCTCCCCGCTGGCTGTATAGGCGGGTTGTCCCTCGCTGCTGCGTTCTGTTAGGCTATGGATTACAGGAACAAATGTAATTGAATGGAACAGCAGGCGGGTTACACGTTCCACTGTGCCGAGATGTGAGGTGCAGGTGGTGATGATCACCCCGGGGTATGCGCTAGCGCCCTTGACAGGCACTCCAGAACCCGCCAACGCTCGTGAAAACCCGGGTCGGCCGGCCCTCCATTCGTCCGACCGGGGGTGTGGATAACGAGGCCACCTTCACAACCCTCTCCCTTCTGTCCCTATGTTGTAGTAAGGTAGGGTGGTTCGCTTGAGTTGCTCAACCGCCCCTTAGCCCGGTGCTCATGACGCGCTACGGAACCTCCACCGTGCGGGGGGACCAAGCAGGGCATAGCTAGCGGCATAGGAGCCGACTCGGCATCAGCGGCTTCGTGCCGCACTGGAGTGATCCAATATGTGGTTCCGCGCGTTCCACCACTTCTCCGTTCATTTCCAATACTAATCGTGAAACACCATGAGCAGCAGGATGTTGAGGTCCGAAGTTCGAAGTGAAATTTTTGATTTGCTCGTTCCTGGTCGTCATGGGAAAGAAAGGCAGAAATAATAAAGAGATTATTCCCTTAGGGCTTGTCCAATACCACCAGTACCAGAAACGCATCTCCTTCGCCCGCGCAAGATACTTCTATGCCAGCCGGGAAAAATGGCTCTGTTATGAAACAAAGCGGCAGACAGGCTCATTTTACCGGTATTCCCTAATTAGTGGCCTTAGGAGATTAGGGTCCCCCTCAGATTCTCCGCTCATCCGCGGGGGGTTTCCGTATCCGTCTCCGCGGGGATCTCAAGATCGTAAGACATTATCGCCTTCGCGGCACTTGAGTATATTTCTGTCATTTCCGGAAAGTGCACGGACAGCCGCCCTTTCCCTTTTTCACAATGTTCGTGAAGTTGCTCACGAATCTAAGTTTGAATGTCCCTTCGAAGTGCCGCACGCTCTTTTTTTTTATCGGTAGCGGGGTGGGCTACTTCCGTCGGTGCTGGCCCCCCGTTCTGGAGCCGGCGGGTTCTGAATGACCTCCCTCTCGCGGTTTAAAAAGTGGTTAACCGTCTCGAAGAAATCCATATCGTCCCTCCGAAAAAGGTGTCTCAATTACAGCCAACTCCCCTGTCTCTTTCCCTATCGAAAAACAAACCCTAATCCTTTTTTCTAGAAATGCTAACCAAGTGACACACCGGGCCATGGGTCATGAAAGAGGTTGCCCCCCATCCTCCTTAACTATGTACGGCCAATGAACTCCTCGCTTTAGTCCGTTCGTTCTTTCTTTGGGCTCGGGTCGATAGTAGCCGTGGTAGTAATGTCCCGGAGCCCGGCTACCGACCCGAGGCGCCGAGTCAGAAAGGGGCGTTAAACGTAATTATAGAAGGGCGTTACCACAAAAAACCGAGGCTTGGCAGTTCAAGCGAAAGTTTCTTAGACTAGTCCCACTAAGATGGCGGGGAAACTTACTTCCGAGAGAGCTGCTTTCGCCTCGGGAATTCCCTAACGAGAGGGCCGATGCAAAAGTCTAGCCCTTGACGCGAGGGAACGTCAGACAGACTTACCTCTGCTAACTACGTTTTATATAGACTGGAAGCTAGAGAGATACTAAGGTATAGTGCCGCTACCAGAGAAGGCTGTTTCATGCTAGGCGCCCACACCCACTACGCCCGAGCCGCATCCCCGGCACACTTGCTATATCTATATCCACTAACGCTTCATCCTACCAACTCTACCTGATAGAAAGCCGTTCTATAACAAGTCAAGACAACAAGAAAGCAAGAAAAGGATAGCGATTGGTTTGGGAGCGTCACGGGGGAAGAAGATAGAAAGGTAACCTATGACACCGGGGAGTTACGCTTTTTCTCCCGCCTCCGCCTCGCGGATGGGAGGAGGGCGAGAGCTGAGCCCGCACGCTCTATGCTTTTCCCCAGCTTTTCCTCCAGTAAAAGATTCGCGCGTATCCCCTTTGTCTAGGGATTCCTGGGGCATGACTTAAGAATATAGTAGATTGTGCTCTTTCTTTCGATTGAGCGTCGGTACTTTTTGAGTCTCTCTCTGTAGGCATGCAAAACAACGGAGCCACTGCTCTTCGGGGCGGTGAGGTGGACAACCCCTTATTCCAGCTTTAGAGGAGCATCTTTGCATGAAACAATACTAACTCCTCAGTCAGCTGACCTTCGATTTCGGAGATTAGAGCAGAAGAACTCCGTAACGGCGGAGAAGGGTTTCGCCTCGAATCAAAATGATTTCTCTTCTTCTCTTAAGAGATTTATAGTTAGGACTTGATCGAGGGATCAATTGACTCCGGAACATAAAGTAACAAACAAGACCCGAACCCCGTGTGGACTATGAACCAACAAAAAGAAGAATGCCTTTGAGCTCTTGTTCGAGTTCTTCCTTGATGACTGGAAGGGGAGACAGAAGTATCAAATTCCTCTTCTCCCTGGAGGCTTTCTGGCATTTCCGGAATGGGAAGCTCTCTGATCTTTCCTTCGAGTTTTTATTTTTTAGAAAAACGGTAAACAAAAAGTAAAATAAATTTTATATTTGCATGGCAAAAATGTAAAAATTTATTACTAATCGTGAGATCTATATTCCAACATTTACAGAGGATTACATTAAGCTTTGGTTGAAAGATGCAACGTGCATCAAAGATTCTCTCTTCAGATTCGTTAAATGGTCTGCGGACTTAAAATCGGGGGCTGAACCTTCAATCGTTCCTATGTGGATTCGGTTTCCGAATCTTCCGATCTGTTTTTTTCAATACTACTACCTTAGATATATTGCTAACGTAGTAGGCAAAGTGCTGTTAATCGATGGTCCTCCGACCCCCAGGCTTTCTCGACCCGGTGTCACAAGAGTATGCGTTGAGGTGGATCTTCTCAAGAAAACCCTACTATACTATATACTAATAGGGTCTGGTTAGGCATGGGACAAAACGAAGGAAGATGGCAGAAAATCGTCTATGAGAAGGACTTAAGGTATTGTACGTCTTGTTCCAAACAAGATCATGCAAAGTAAAACTGCAAACTTCATTCGAAAAACTCCAGTGCAACTGATGCAGCCAACAAAGAGAAGTCCAACCAGCAGCCGTCAGCTCCTAACTCGAATGCCTCTAGGAAAAAATCTGCACAAGGTCACAAAGAGGAAAAGCTCCCCCACGTCAAGTCTACAGGCCAACGGGCAACAACACCGTCCAATCATCCTTTTGATAATACATATTCTCTTCCAAACAATACTGCGGACAATCAGACGGAGCGGAATCTTTTTTATTTTAATAAAGTAAAGAAACTTCTCAGCACATACAGATTTCTGCCGATCCTTCAAGCAGTACTGCTTCTCATGATTCTGAGTTGAGGGTTGATTCTTCTCATCAGGTAATAGTAGATGCCATTGACTCATCTCTGGCTGCTAACAATTCCAATGTTGATAATTAGAGTATTCAGGCTATTATGCCTATTATCTCTCAGCCTGATCATGAACTCATAAACAACATGGAGTCTAATATATCCCTTGTTTGCCTGAAATCCAAAGATGATGCTAACGTTCCAAAGGAACAAGCCGCTCAGACCAAGGGATACTTATCGGACGCTGAACCTATGAGAGAAGCAAACCCCTTTTTTTTCTTTCAGTAATTTTTTACCATTTGTAAGGAATTCTCTCAAGTGTTATCTACAGCTTCGATATTCAAGAACGCTGACTGTACCCAGAAATCGAATATGAATCCTACAAGGAGAAACCGGATACATCTTCAATCAAAAAGTACAAGAATCGAACTTGAAGAGCTCCAGAAGGATTATTACTAGAGCGTTGGCTCGTTCTTTTCAAACTTCTTCCATTGTTTTGTTAGCCATGATTAATAACCTCTTGTGGAATATCAGAGGCATAGGCAACATCAAATCAAGAAGGAGGGTTGGCAAGCTTGTAAAGATGTATAATATCTCGTTGATTGCTATTCTTGAACCTCTTCACCATGCTAATAAGATTCAGGAATTCTCCAACAGAATTAGTTTTAACTTTTCATTGGCAAACCAAGAGGCAGATGATAAAATATGGCTCTGTTGGAATCATGAAGTTCATGTAGTGCTTGTCGACGCGTTTGAACAGTGTATCACAGTCGACATCGGCTTCCTTAATTCTGATCGGGTAAGGCTTACCGTTCTTTATGCAAAGTGCTCCATTCAACGGCTTCTTTGGGAAAAACTTCCATTACTGTCTTAAGACATACAAGGTCCATGGATGGTTGCGGGTGATTTTAACGCAATTTCAGATGTGTCTTCAAAACTTGGTTGCAGACCTCAAAATCTTTTATCTTTTTAAAAAAGAAATGCGATGATTAATGATTGTGGCATCATTCACTGCGGTTATGAGGGCAGCAAGTATACCTATACCCGGTCGAATACCCAAGAGTGGGGGCTGTGTCAAAGCCAAAATTGACTGAGTTGGTTCCATTTGCATTTCTCTCTGGATCATCTAACGCATCTCCTCCTTCTGCTGTTCAAGTCCATTTGAGCGAAACTTGTCGCCAGCTCGATCAAACCAAGGTGGAGCGATATCCAAGAAAGCATTTAGTGTTTTGGTCATAGAGGGAGAATCCAAAGGCCAGGGCAATAACGATGTATTTACTAAATTGAGATATAGTGACTTGACCCATGAGCTAAAGTCTAGCTAGGGCCCTAAACATGCTAATAGTATCCGGTCCCCCCTGGGCCCGACGTTGCATTAGCGCAGAAGGGGATGGCCCCAACAATGGATCTATTTCCATTTCTAAAGCCGGACCTTGTCTCCTGGGAAAGGGGCATACATGTTTATCTCGAAAGTGCATGAAAGCTTGAACAACTCGTTAAGGAGCGGAGATAGAGTAAAAGATTGCTTTCTCGGGGAACTCGCTTGCCTACCCTACCTTCTAGGCGTTACACCTTTTCTCATTCAACAAAAAGAAAAAGAGGCAAAGCCGTGGCCATAAACTAGTGGAAGAGGGCTCATTTCACTGCTTCACCACATCCCTGAAAACTCTTTTACCCCTATTACTCACAGAAAAAGTAAACAACCAAACTAAACGGTGTGCCCGGATGGTTCCGCTCGGTGCTTGGCAATGGGGTTCGCTCTCGGGGCATTATGAGATTAGCTGGTTCTTCCGAATCATCTGGTTTTTCCGAACGAATCTTAGTCATCCGACTCATCCTCAGGGAAATCATTTTTAGCGGATTGCTCAACCCAATCCTATGGACTTAGCCTTGGGAGACGAAGGCCGGTGCGATCGGACGGGACATTTACTTTCTCTCTCGAGTTAACCCAACGAAGAGTTTGTGCTATTCTATTTTAACCTAACTCGGTTTAGAAGGCCCGCCTACCCCACTCTAAAGTCGCCGGGCTCCGCTTATTCAACGGCTCATGATTTATAGAAAAAGTGGCTGACTCCTTTTGTTATCCCAGTGGGTATATGGTTGAAGCCAGATATCGGTAGGACCTAGACGAGGGATGAAGGGGATTGGATCATCCATACACTTCAAATAACAAAATGGAAGCGGTTCGGGAAGTTACCACCGTCTTACCGCGAAGCACGGGGTTCACCAAGGTTTGGAAAGCTAGTGCTCGTGAATGCGCTCCTCATTTAGCCCCGTGACTCGTAAAATAAGCCTTCGGCTGAGGAGCTGGGCTTGGAAAAATCCCGTGAGCCTCCGCCTGAACGCTCCGCTCTCGGTCAAGCCGCGT